GTTAATGTAGCTTAATATCAAAGCAAAGCACTGAAAATGCTTAGATGGATGTTTTATCCCATAAACACAAAGGTTTGGTCCTAGCCTTATAATTAGTTAGAGGTAAAATTACACATGCAAATCTCCATAAACCGGTGTAAAATCCCTTAAACATTTAACTAAATTTTAAGGAGAGGGTATCAAGCACATAAAGATAGCTTAAGACACCTTGCCTAGCCACACCCCCACGGGACTCAGCAGTGATAAATATTAAGCAATAAACGAAAGTTTGACTAAGTTATACCTCTTAGGGTTGGTAAATTTCGTGCCAGCCACCGCGGTCATACGATTAACCCAAACTAATTATTCTCGGCGTAAAATGTGTCAACTATAAATAAACAAATAGAATTAAAATCCAACTAATATGTGAAAATTCATTGTTAGGACCTAAACTCAATAACGAAAGTAATTCTAATCATTTATGATACACGACAGCTAAGATCCAAACTGGGATTAGATACCCCACTATGCTTAGCCATAAACCTAAATAATTAAACAAACAAAATTGTTTGCCAGAGAACTACTAGCCATAGCTTAAAACTCAAAGGACTTGGCGGTACTTTATATCCATCTAGAGGAGCCTGTTCTATAATCGATAAACCCCGCTTTACCTCACCATCTCTTGCTAATTCAGCCTATATACCGCCATCTTCAGCAAACCCTAATAAGGCATTAAAGTAAGCACAAGAATCAAACATAAAAACGTTAGGTCAAGGTGTAGCCAATGAAATGGGAAGAAATGGGCTACATTTTCTTTTAAAAGAACATTACTATACCCTTTATGAAACTAAAGGACCAGGGAGGATTTAGTAGTAAATTAAGAATAGAGAGCTTAATTGAATTGAGCAATGAAGTACGCACACACCGCCCGTCACCCTCCTCAAATTAAATTTAACTTATCATAATTAATGCTAAAACAACCTATTTATGAGAGGAGATAAGTCGTAACAAGGTAAGCATACTGGAAAGTGTGCTTGGAATAATCATAGTGTAGCTTAATATCAAAGCATCTGGCCTACACCCAGAAGAATTCATGACCAATGAACACTCTGAACTAATCCTAGCCCTAATACAGACAAACATAATTATACTACTCAATAAACTAAAACATTCATTCTACAAAAGTATTGGAGAAAGAAATTTACATTCTAGGAGCTATAGAACTAGTACCGTAAGGGAAAGATGAAAGATTAGTTAAAAGTATAAATAAGCAAAGATTAAACCTTGTACCTTTTGCATAATGAATTAACTAGAAATCTTCTAACTAAAAGAATTATAGCTAGAAACCCCGAAACCAAACGAGCTACCTAAAAACAATTTTCGAATCAACCCGTCTATGTAGCAAAATAGTGGGAAGATTTTTAGGTAGAGGTGATAGGCCTAACGAGCTTGGTGATAGCTGGTTACCCAAAAAATGAATTTAAGTTCAACTTTAAATTTACTAAAAAAATATAAAAATCAAAAGTAAATTTAAAATATAGCCAAAAGAGGGACAGCTCTTTTGGAATGGAAAAAACCTTTAATAGTGAATAAATAACAAAAATAAAATTTAACCATTGTAGGCCTAAAAGCAGCCACCAACAAAGAAAGCGTTCAAGCTCAACATAAAATTTTTTCTAATCTTACAATGTATAATAACTTCCTAAACTTAAAATTGGGTTAATCTATAACTTTATAGATGAGACACTGTTAATATGAGTAACAAGAATTTCAATTCTCCAAGCATAAGTGTATAACAACCCGGATAACCATTGTTAGTTAACCAGACTATGGGCAACAATCACACAATAAAAATGCCCAAAACAATTCTGTTAGCCCAACACCGGAATGCCTTAAGGAAAGATTAAAAAAGATAAAAGGAACTCGGCAAACAAGAACCCCGCCTGTTTACCAAAAACATCACCTCTAGCATTACAAGTATTAGAGGCACTGCCTGCCCAGTGACTGAAGTTTAACGGCCGCGGTATCCTGACCGTGCAAAGGTAGCATAATCACTTGTTCCTTAATTAGGGACTAGCATGAACGGCTAAACGAGGGTTCAACTGTCTCTTATCTTCAATCAGTGAAATTGACCTTTCAGTGAAGAGGCTGAAATACAATAATAAGACGAGAAGACCCTATGGAGCTTAAATTATCTAACTTAACTATTTAACTTATTTATCTAATGACCCAAAGACCATAGTGTAAGTTAAAAATTTCGGTTGGGGTGACCTCGGAGAACAAAAAATCCTCCGAATGATTTTAACATAGACCAACAAGTCAAAGTAATAACCATGTATCTTATTGACCCAATATATTTTTTGATCAACGGACCAAGTTACCCTAGGGATAACAGCGCAATCCTATTTAAGAGTTCATATCGACAATTAGGGTTTACGACCTCGATGTTGGATCAGGACATCCCAATGGTGTAGAAGCTATTAATGGTTCGTTTGTTCAACGATTAAAGTCCTACGTGATCTGAGTTCAGACCGGAGCAATCCAGGTCGGTTTCTATCTATTTACAATTTCTCCCAGTACGAAAGGACAAGAGAAATAGAGCCACCTTATAAATAAGCGCTCTTAACTTAATTTATGAATAAAATCTAAATAAAATATATATGTACAACCCCTTCAACCTAGAAAAGGTTAATTAGGGTGGCAGAGCCAGGAAATTGCGTAAGACTTAAAACCTTGTTCCCAGAGGTTCAAATCCTCTCCCTAATAGTGTATTTTATTAATATCCTAACACTCCTTATTCCTATTTTAATTGCTATAGCCTTTCTAACACTAGTAGAACGTAAAATCTTAGGATATATACAACTACGAAAAGGCCCCAACATCGTAGGACCATACGGTATCTTACAACCATTCGCAGACGCCATAAAACTATTTATAAAAGAGCCAATACGCCCCCTAACAACCTCTATATCCTTATTTATTGTAGCACCAACCCTCTCACTCACATTAGCTCTAAGCCTATGAGTTCCACTACCAATACCCCACCCATTAATTAACCTAAATTTAGGAATTCTATTTATCCTCGCAACATCTAGCCTATCAGTTTATTCCATCCTATGATCTGGATGGGCCTCAAACTCCAAATATTCACTATTTGGCGCACTACGAGCCGTAGCTCAAACAATTTCATATGAAGTAACTATAGCCATTATCCTCTTATCTGTTCTACTAATAAGCGGATCCTACTCCCTACAAATATTAATTACAACCCAAGAACATATATGACTCCTAGTTCCAGCCTGGCCTATAGCCATAATATGATTTATTTCTACCCTAGCAGAAACAAACCGGGCCCCCTTTGACCTGACGGAAGGAGAATCAGAGCTAGTATCAGGGTTCAACGTAGAATATGCAGCTGGCCCATTCGCATTATTTTTCATAGCTGAGTATACTAACATTATCCTAATAAATGCTCTAACTACCATCATTTTTCTAGGTCCATTATACTATATTAACTTACCAGAACTTTATTCAACTAACTTCATAGCAGAAGCCCTAATACTATCATCAGCATTTCTATGAATCCGAGCATCCTACCCACGCTTTCGCTATGACCAACTAATACATCTCCTATGAAAAAACTTTTTACCCTTAACACTAGCACTATGCACATGACATATTTCTCTACCTATTTTCCTAGCGGGAACACCACCATACATATAGAAATATGTCTGATAAAAGAGTTACTTTGATAGAGTAAATTATAGAGGTTTAAACCCTCTTATTTCTAGGACAATAGGAATTGAACCTACACCTAAGAATTCAAAATTCTCCGTGCTACCTAAACACCTTATCCTAATAGTAAGGTCAGCTAATTAAGCTATCGGGCCCATACCCCGAAAACGTTGGTTTAAATCCTTCCCGTACTAATAAACCCTATTACCCTTACCATTATCTACTCCACAATCTTCCTAGGCCCCATTATCACGATATCCAGCACCAACCTAATACTAATATGAGTAGGCCTAGAATTCAGCCTACTAGCAATCGTTCCCTTACTAATTAATAAGAAAAACCCACGATCAACTGAAGCAGCAACAAAATATTTCGTTACACAAGCAACAGCCTCAATAATTATTCTTCTAGCCATTGTACTTAATTACAAACAACTAGGAACATGAATATTTCAACAACAAACAAACAATCTTATCCTCAACATAACATTAATAGCCTTATCCATAAAACTTGGTCTCGCCCCCTTTCACTTCTGGCTACCAGAAGTAACCCAAGGAATCTCCCTACACACGGGCCTAATTCTTCTAACATGACAAAAAATTGCTCCCCTATCTATATTAATTCAAATTTACCCCCTACTTAATTCCTCTATTATCCTAATTTTAGCAATTACATCCATCTTCATAGGAGCATGAGGAGGACTTAATCAGACACAAATACGAAAAATTATAGCCTACTCATCAATTGCCCACATAGGATGGATACTAGCTATTCTTCCCTACAACCCATCTCTTACTTTACTCAACCTAACAATTTATATTATTCTCACAATTCCTATATTTATAGCACTCACATTAAATAACTCCACAACCATCAATTCAATCTCACTCTTATGAAATAAGACCCCAGCAGTACTTACAATAACCTCCTTAATCTTACTATCCCTAGGAGGACTTCCACCCCTGACAGGATTTTTACCTAAATGAGCTATCATCTCAGAACTTATAAAAAATAACTGCCTAATCATAGCAACTCTAATAGCAATAATAGCCCTCCTCAACCTATTTTTTTATACTCGCCTAATTTACTCTACCTCACTAACAACATTTCCAACAAACAATAACTCAAAGATAACAATTCACCAAACAAAAATTAAACCCAACCTAATATTTTCCACCCTAGCTATCATAAGCACAATAACCCTACCCCTCTCCCCTCAAATAATCATATAGAAGTTTAGGATATAAAAGTCCAAGAGCCTTCAAAGCCCTAAGAAAACACACAAGTTTAACTTCTGATAAGGACTGTAAGACTATATCCTACATCTATTGAATGCAAATCAATTGCTTTAATTAAGCTAAGACCTCAACTAGATTGGCAGGAATTAAACCTACGAAATTTTAGTTAACAGCTAAATACCCTACTACTGGCTTCAATCTACTTCTACCGCCAAAAAAAAACAAAAGTGGCGGTAGAAGTCTTAGTAGAGATTTCTCTACACCTTCGAATTTGCAATTCGACATGAATATCACCTTAAGACCTTGGTAAAAAGAGGGCTTAAACCTCTGTGTTTAGATTTACAGTCTAATGCTTACTCAGCCATTTTACCTATGTTCATTAATCGTTGACTATTTTCAACTAACCATAAAGATATTGGAACTCTATATTTGCTATTCGGAGCTTGAGCAGGAATAGTAGGTACCGCACTAAGTATTTTAATTCGAGCAGAATTAGGACAGCCAGGTGCACTTCTAGGAGATGACCAAATTTACAATGTCATTGTCACCGCCCACGCATTTGTTATAATTTTCTTCATAGTAATGCCAATAATAATTGGAGGCTTTGGAAACTGACTTGTGCCACTGATAATTGGAGCCCCAGATATAGCATTCCCACGAATAAATAATATAAGTTTTTGACTTTTACCCCCATCATTCCTTCTCCTTTTAGCATCATCAATAGTAGAAGCAGGAGCAGGTACAGGATGAACAGTCTACCCACCTCTAGCTGGAAATCTAGCCCATGCAGGAGCATCAGTAGATCTAACAATTTTTTCCTTACACTTAGCTGGAGTATCATCTATCCTAGGAGCAATCAATTTTATTACTACCATTATTAACATGAAACCACCAGCCATAACTCAATATCAAACCCCACTATTTGTATGATCTGTACTTATCACAGCCGTACTACTTTTATTATCCTTACCAGTTCTAGCTGCAGGAATTACTATACTACTGACAGATCGAAACCTAAACACAACTTTCTTTGACCCTGCTGGAGGAGGGGACCCAATCCTCTATCAACATCTCTTCTGATTCTTTGGTCACCCAGAAGTTTATATCCTCATCCTTCCAGGATTCGGAATTATTTCCCATGTAGTCACCTATTATTCTGGAAAAAAAGAACCTTTTGGCTATATAGGGATAGTATGAGCAATGATATCCATTGGATTCCTAGGCTTTATTGTATGAGCCCACCACATATTCACAGTAGGCTTAGACGTAGACACACGAGCTTATTTCACATCAGCTACTATAATTATCGCTATTCCTACTGGTGTTAAAGTATTTAGCTGACTTGCAACCCTACATGGAGGAAATATCAAATGATCCCCAGCTATACTATGAGCTCTAGGCTTTATCTTCCTATTTACAGTCGGAGGTCTAACTGGAATTGTCTTATCAAACTCATCCCTTGACATTGTACTCCATGACACATACTATGTAGTAGCCCATTTTCACTATGTTCTATCCATAGGAGCTGTATTTGCTATTATAGCAGGGTTTGTTCACTGATTCCCATTATTTTCAGGATATACCCTAGACGACACATGAGCAAAAGCCCATTTCGTCATTATATTTGTAGGAGTTAACATAACATTTTTCCCTCAACATTTCCTAGGTCTCTCAGGAATACCACGACGTTACTCGGACTATCCAGATGCTTACTCTACATGAAACACTGTATCCTCTATAGGATCCTTCATTTCACTAACAGCTGTACTCGTAATGATTTTCATAATCTGAGAAGCCTTTGCTTCGAAACGAGAAGTAGCATCAGTATCCTATGCCTCAACAAATTTAGAGTGACTCCACGGCTGTCCCCCACCCTACCACACATTTGAAGAACCAACTTATGTAAAAGTAAAATAAGAAAGGAAGGAATCGAACCCCCTAAAATTGGTTTCAAGCCAATCCCATATCCTATATGTCTTTCTCAATAAGATATTAGTAAAATAATTACATAACTTTGTCAAAGTTAAATTATAGACCAAAAATCTATATATCTTACATGGCTTATCCATTTCAACTAGGCTTACAAGACGCCACATCCCCTATTATAGAAGAACTAATAAACTTTCATGATCACACATTAATAATTGTTTTCCTAATTAGTTCACTAGTTCTATATATTATTTCACTAATATTAACAACAAAACTAACACATACAAGCACGATAGACGCACAAGAAGTTGAAACCATTTGAACGATTCTTCCAGCTGTTATTCTTATTATAATTGCCTTACCCTCCCTTCGCATTCTTTATATAATAGATGAAATTAATAATCCTGTATTAACCGTAAAAACTATAGGACACCAATGATACTGAAGCTATGAATATACTGATTACGAGGACCTATGCTTTGATTCATACATAATCCCTACAAATGACTTAAAACCTGGTGAACTTCGGCTATTAGAAGTAGACAATCGAGTCGTTCTCCCAATAGAACTTCCAATCCGTATATTAATTTCATCTGAAGATGTACTTCATTCGTGAGCTGTCCCTTCACTAGGATTAAAAACCGATGCTATTCCAGGACGACTAAATCAAGCAACAGTGACATCAAACCGACCAGGGTTATTCTATGGTCAATGCTCTGAAATTTGCGGATCTAATCACAGCTTTATACCTATTGTCCTTGAAATAGTCCCACTAAAATATTTCGAAAACTGATCAGCTTCAATAATTTAATATCACTATGAAGCTAAGAGCGTTAACCTTTTAAGTTAAAATTAGAGGCCTTAAAATCTCCGTAGTGACATGCCACAACTAGATACATCCACATGATTTATTACAATCATTTCATCAATAATCACCCTATTTATTTTATTCCAACTAAAAATCTCCTCGCAAACTTTCCCCCTGCCACCATCACCAAAATCACTAACAACCCTAAAAGTAAAAACCCCTTGAGAATCAAAATGAACGAAAATCTATTTGCCTCATTCATTACCCCAACAATAATAGGCCTGCCAATCGTCGTAGCCATCATTATATTCCCATCTATTCTCTTCCCATCCTCAAAACGCTTAATTAACAATCGACTCCACTCCTTCCAACACTGATTAATTAAACTAATTATTAAACAAATAATATTAATCCACACCCCAAAAGGACGAACATGAGCCCTAATAATCGTTTCTCTCATCATATTTATTGGGTCTACAAACCTCCTGGGACTTCTACCCCACACATTTACACCTACGACTCAACTGTCCATAAATTTAAGTATGGCTATTCCATTATGAGCTGGAGCCGTAATTACAGGCTTCCGATATAAACTAAAAAGTTCCCTCGCCCACTTTCTTCCACAAGGAACCCCAATTTCACTAATTCCAATACTAATTATCATTGAAACAATTAGCTTATTCATTCAACCTATAGCATTAGCAGTCCGACTAACAGCTAACATTACTGCAGGCCACTTACTAATGCACCTAATTGGAGGAGCTACTCTAGTACTAATAAATATTAGCCCACCAACAGCCACCATTACATTTATTATCTTACTTCTACTTACAGTACTTGAATTTGCAGTAGCATTAATCCAAGCCTACGTATTTACCCTCCTAGTAAGCCTATATCTACATGACAATACATAATGACCCACCAAACTCATGCTTATCACATAGTTAACCCAAGCCCATGACCATTAACAGGAGCCTTTTCAGCTCTCCTACTAACATCAGGTCTAGTAATATGATTCCACTACAATTCAATTACACTACTGACTATTGGCCTACTCACTAATGTCCTCACAATATATCAATGATGACGAGACGTAATCCGTGAAGGAACCTATCAAGGCCACCACACTCCCATTGTACAAAAAGGACTTCGATATGGAATAATCCTATTTATTGTCTCCGAAGTATTCTTCTTTGCCGGATTCTTCTGAGCATTCTATCACTCTAGTCTTGTACCAACACACGACCTCGGAGGCTGCTGACCCCCTACAGGAATTTTACCACTTAATCCTCTAGAAGTTCCACTACTCAATACATCAGTTCTTCTAGCATCAGGTGTCTCCATCACATGAGCCCACCACAGCCTAATAGAAGGCAAACGTAATCACATAAACCAAGCTCTTCTAATCACCATTATACTAGGACTGTACTTCACCATCCTCCAAGCCTCAGAATATTTTGAAACATCATTCTCCATCTCAGATGGTATCTACGGATCAACATTCTTCATAGCCACAGGATTTCACGGCCTTCATGTAATCATTGGGTCATCATTCCTTATTGTTTGCCTCCTACGACAACTAAAATTCCACTTCACATCAAAACATCACTTCGGATTTGAAGCCGCAGCATGATACTGACATTTCGTAGACGTAGTTTGACTTTTCCTATATGTCTCCATTTATTGATGAGGCTCATACTCTCTTAGTATAACTAATATAACTGACTTCCAATTAGTAGATTCTGAAAATATCCAGAAGGGAGTAATTAACTTACATATCGCTATTATTATCAATACCCTTTTATCCCTTGCACTAATCTTAGTTGCATTCTGACTCCCACAAATAAATTTATATTCAGAAAAAGCAAACCCCTACGAATGTGGGTTTGACCCCACAAGCTCCGCACGTCTACCATTCTCAATAAAATTCTTCTTAGTAGCTATTACATTTCTATTGTTCGACCTAGAAATTGCCCTTCTACTTCCATTACCATGAGCAATTCAAACAATTAAAACCACCATCATAATAACTATAGCCTTTATTCTAGTCACGATCCTATCACTAGGCCTAGCATATGAATGAACACAAAAAGGATTAGAATGAACAGAATAATGGTAATTAGTTTAAAAAAAAAAATTAATGATTTCGACTCATTAGATTATGATAATACTCATAATTACCAACATGACATCTGCCTTCTTCAACCTCACCCTAGCCTTCACATTATCCCTCCTAGGAACCCTCATATTCCGTTCTCATCTAATATCAACCCTCCTTTGTCTCGAAGGCATAATGCTATCCCTATTCATTATAACCTCAATCACTTCTCTTAATTCTAACTCTATGAGCTCAATGCCCATCCCCATCATCATCCTAGTTTTTGCAGCCTGCGAAGCAGCAGTAGGGTTAGCCTTATTAGTAAAAGTATCAAATACGTACGGAACAGATTACGTCCAAAACCTTAATCTTCTACAATGCTAAAAATTATTTTTCCCTCATTAATATTACTCCCACTGATCTGACTGTCAAACCCTAAAAAAACCTGAACAAACGTAACCTCATACAGTTTCTTAATCAGTTTAATTAGCCTAACACTACTATGACAAACTGACGAAAGTCACAAAAACTTCTCAAACATATTCTTCTCAGACCCCTTATCCACCCCATTAATTATTTTAACAACCTGACTTCTACCACTAATATTGATAGCTAGCCAAAATCACTTAAAAAAAGAAAACCCAACTCTACAAAAACTCTATATTTCAATATTAGTAAGCCTACAAATTCTCCTAACCATAACTTTCTCCGCAACTGAACTAATTATATTTTATATCTTATTTGAAGCAACCCTAATTCCTACACTTATCATTATTACCCGATGAGGTAACCAAACTGAACGACTAAACGCAGGAATTTATTTCCTATTCTACACCCTAGTTGGTTCAATCCCACTACTAATTGCCCTCATCCTGATTCAAAACTATATAGGAAGCCTAAACTTTACAATCCTGTCACTAACAACACACACCATAGACACCTCCTGATCTAACAACCTGCTTTGATTAGCATGCATAATAGCATTTCTCATTAAAATACCACTATACGGAGTTCACTTATGGCTTCCAAAAGCCCATGTTGAAGCTCCAATCGCTGGGTCTATAATCTTAGCAGCAATTCTTTTGAAATTAGGTAGCTATGGAATGATACGAATTTCCATTATCCTAGACCCACTGACAAAATACATAGCATATCCATTTATCCTCTTATCCCTATGAGGAATAATTATAACAAGCTCAATCTGCTTACGCCAAACAGATTTGAAATCATTAATCGCCTACTCCTCAGTCAGCCATATAGCTCTTGTCATTGCATCTATTATAATCCAAACCCCATGAAGCTTTATAGGGGCCACAATACTAATAATCGCCCATGGACTCACATCATCACTTCTATTCTGTCTAGCAAATTCCAACTACGAACGAATTCACAGCCGTACTATAATTATAGCCCGCGGACTTCAAACAATGTTCCCACTTATAGCTACCTGATGACTAATAGCAAGCCTAGCCAATCTAGCCCTTCCCCCCTCAATCAACCTTATAGGAGAACTATATATCACCATCTCATTATTTTCCTGATCCAATTTCTCTATTCTTCTCACAGGGATTAACATTATCATTACAGGGATATACTCAATATATATAATTATCACTACCCAACGTGGAAAATTAACTAACCATATAATTAACCTTCAACCTTCACACACACGAGAATCAACACTAATAACCCTGCACATAATTCCAATCATCCTCCTTACTATCAACCCAAAACTTATTACAGGCCTAACAATATGTGAATATAGTTTACAAAAAACATTAGACTGTGAATCTGAAAACAGGAAATTAACCTCCTTATTCACCAAGAAAGTATGCAAGAACTGCTAACTCATGCCTCCATGTATAAAAACATGGCTTTCTTACTTTTATAGGATAACAGTAATCCATTGGTCTTAGGAACCAAAAACCTTGGTGCAACTCCAAATAAAAGTAATTAACATCTTCACAACCTCAACCCTACTAATTTTTATTTTATTACTATCCCCAATCCTAATCTCAATATCAAACCTAATTAAATACATCAACTTCCCACTATATACCACAATATCAATCAAATTTTCATTCATTATTAGCCTCATCCCATTATTAATATTCTTCTACAACAACATAGAATATATAATCACAACCTGGCACTGAATTACTATAAACTCAATAAAACTCACAATAAGCTTTAAACTTGATTTCTTCTCAATTCTATTTACATCTGTAGCCCTCTTCGTTACATGATCAATCATGCAATTCTCCTCATGATATATACATTCAGATCCAAACATCAATCGATTCATTAAATACCTCACACTATTCTTAATCACTATACTCATTCTTACCTCTGCCAATAATATATTTCAATTATTTATTGGTTGAGAAGGAGTAGGAATTATATCCTTCCTATTAATTGGATGATGATACGGACGAACAGACGCAAATACTGCAGCCCTACAAGCAATTCTATATAACCGCATTGGAGATATTGGATTTATTCTAGCTATAATTTGATTTTCCCTAAACATAAACTCATGAGAATTACAACAAATTATATTTTCAAACAACAATAATAACCTAATCCCACTTCTAGGCCTACTAATCGCAGCCACAGGCAAATCAGCACAATTCGGACTTCACCCATGATTACCATCGGCAATAGAAGGGCCCACACCCGTCTCAGCACTACTCCACTCAAGCACTATAGTAGTTGCAGGAATCTTCCTACTAGTCCGATTTCACCCTCTTACGGCAAACAACAATAATATTCTAACAATTATACTATGCCTAGGAGCCCTAACCACACTATTTACAGCTATTTGTGCTCTTACCCAGAATGATATCAAAAAAATTGTTGCCTTCTCTACATCAAGCCAACTAGGCTTAATAATAGTAACACTAGGAATAAACCAACCATATCTAGCATTCCTACACATTTGTACACACGCATTCTTCAAAGCTATACTCTTTATATGCTCTGGTTCAATTATCCACAGTCTAGGCGATGAACAAGACATTCGAAAGATAGGAAACATTACAAAAACTATACCATTTACTTCATCTTGCCTAATCATCGGAAGCTTAGCCCTTACAGGAATACCCTTTCTAACAGGGTTTTACTCAAAAGACCTGATTATCGAAGCCATCAATACCTGTAATACCAACGCCTGAGCCCTACTAATTACATTGATTGCCACTTCCATAACAGCCATATACAGTATACGTATCATTTACTTCGTGACAATAACAAAACCACGTTTTCCCCCATTAATTTCCATTAACGAAAACGACCCAGACCTAATAAATCCAATTAAACGCCTAGCATTAGGAAGCATCTTCGCAGGATTCATCATCTCATACAATATTCCACCAACCAACATTCAAATCCTCACGATACCATTATTTCTAAAAACCACAGCCCTAATCATCTCAGTACTAGGATTCCTAATCGCACTAGAACTAAACAACTTAACCATAAAATTTTCCATAAATAAAACAAACCTGCATTCATCTTTCTCCACCCTGCTAGGTTATTTTCCATCAATTGTCCACCGTATTACACCCATAAAATCCCTTAATCTAAGCCTAAAAACATCCTTAACCCTCCTAGACTTGATCTGACTAGAAAAGACCATCCCAAAATCAACCTCAATACTTCACACAAACATAACCACCCTCACAACTAACCAAAAAGGCTTAATCAAACTTTACTTTATGTCCTTCCTAATCAATATCATCTTAATCATTATCCTATACATCATTAATCCCGAGTAATCTCAATAATAATAAAAATACCAGCAAACAAAGACCACCCAGCTACTACTATTATTCAAGTAGCACAACTATACATTGCCGCAACACCAATCCCTCCCTCCAACATAACACCAACATCATCTATCTCATACATTAATCAATCCCCTAAACCATCAAGATTCACCAACCCAACCTCATCATAATAATTAAACATATAAATTACAAACACCTCTATCATAACCCCTAAAACTAAAAAACTAAAAATTAACCAATTAGACCCTCAAGTCTCTGGATACTCCTCAGTAGCTATAGCAGTCGTATAACCAAAAACAACCAACATTCCCCCTAAATAAATTAAAAAAACCATTAAACCCAAAAACGATCCACCAAACCCCAAAACCATCAAACAACCAACAAACCCACTAACAATTAAACCCAGCCCCCCATAAATAGGTGAAGGCTTTAACGCCAACCCAAGACACCCAACTAAAAATAATGAACTTAAAACAAAAATATAATTATTCATTATTTCTACGCAACATTCAACTGCGACCAATGACATGAAAAATCATCGTTGTAATTCAACTACAGAAACATTTAATGACAAACATACGAAAAACACACCCGCTATTTAAAATTATTAACCACTCATTCATTGACTTGCCCGCTCCATCTAACATCTCATCATGATGAAACTTTGGCTCTCTATTAGGAGTATGCCTAATAATTCAAATCATTACAGGCCTGTTCCTAGCAATACACTACACATCCGACACTCTAACAGCATTTTCATCAGTTACCCACATCTGCCGAGACGTAAACTACGGCTGACTAATTCGATATTTACATGCCAACGGAGCTTCAATATTCTTTATCTGCTTATTCCTCCACGTAGGACGAGGAATGTACTATGGATCTTACACCTTCCTAGAAACATGAAACATTGGAATCGTCCTACTATTTGCAGTAATAGCCACCGCATTCATAGGCTACGTACTTCCATGAGGGCAAATATCATTCTGAGGAGCCACCGTAATTACAAATCTCCTATCAGCTATTCCATACATTGGAACAACCTTAGTCGAATGAATTTGAGGAGGTTTCTCAGTAGATAAAGCAACCCTAACCCGATTCTTCGCTTTTCACTTCATCTTACCCTTCATCATCGCAGCCATAGTAATTGTTCACCTTCTATTTCTTCACGAAACAGGATCAAACAATCCCACAGGCCTTAATTCAGACGCAGACAAAATCCCATTTCACCCCTACTATACAATCAAAGATATCCTAGGAATCCTAATCATATTCTTATTTCTCATAACTCTAGTACTATTTTTCCCTGACATACTAGGAGACCCAGACAACTACATACCCGCCAACCCACTTAACACTCCACCACACATTAAACCAGAATGATATTTCTTATTCGCATACGCCATTCTACGCTCCATCCCCAACAAACTAGGAGGAGTCTTAGCCCTAATCCTATCCATTTTAATTCTAGCTTTACTACCCTTCCTTCACACTTCAAAACAACGAAGCCTAATATTCCGCCCAATCACTCAAACATTATACTGAATCCTAGTAGCCAACCTACTAATCTTAACTTGAATTGGAGGTCAACCAGTAGAACACCCATTCATCATCATCGGCCAAATAGCCTCCATTTCCTATTTCTTAATTATCCTAGTCCTAATACCAATCTCAGGGATTATCGAAGACAAATTACTAAAATTATATTCATGTCTTGATAGTATAACTATTACTCTGGTCTTGTAAACCCGAAATGAAGATTTACCCTCTTCTCAAGACATCAAGAAGAAGGAATTAATTCCCCACCATCAGCACCCAAAGCTGATATTCTGATTAAACTACTTCTTGCAGTACATAAAATTACATAGTACAATAGTACATCTATGTATATCGTACATTAAAATATTTTCCCCTAGCATATAAGCAAGTAAATTAAATCAATGATTTAAGGACATTAAACAATAATCAACATAAAACATACTCAACATGAATATTCATTATTACATTAAATTAATGCTCTACGGACATTACTGCGTTATCGTACATACACCATCTTAGTCATAAACCTTTCTCTTCCATATGACTATCCCCTTCCCCATTTGGTTTATTAATCTACCATCCTCCGTGAAACCAACAACCCGCCCACCTATGCCCCTCTTCTCGCTCCGGGCCCATTTTAACTTGGGGGTAGCTAATGTGAAACTTTATCAGACATCTGGTTCTTACTTCAGGGCCATTTTAATGCGTTATCGCCCATACGTTCCCCTTAAATAAGACATCTCGATGGTATCGGGTCTAATCAGCCCATGACCAACATAACTGTGGTGTCATGCATTTGGTATTTTTTAATTTTAGGTTACTTTCATCAACATAGCCGTCAAGGCTTGAAAGGACAGCACATAGTCTAGACGCACCTACGGTCAAGAGTCATTAGTCCGCAAAACCCAATCACCTAAGGCCAAATATTAATGCTTGTTAGACATAACAACTTAACAATACTAAATTTCAACTTCTTTTCCAAACCCCCCCTTCCCCCCACCTCCTAATGCCAAACCCCAAAAACACTAGGAACTAAAAGACACCTATAAACTTAACTACTTGAAATTCCGTATGTCTTAATCCATTCTAGTAGTTCACAAAATGTAACTCACATTTTAGTACTTGTAAAAATTTTACAAAATTTCACCCCACTAGTCAAAACTCTAGTCACACCCTATTACGCAATAAACCTTCACGA